GCTTACGAATAACCAACCCGCAATAAATAGGGAAGGTATAGTAATGCTATGAATGACCCAGTACCGAATACTGGTAATAATATCCGCAAAAGAACGTTCTCCTGTGCTTCCAGACATGCTCAGCTCCACATATTCTTGTACAGGCAAATGTAAATCGATTCCGTAAAAGATGAGATCCGTAAATGGAAATTTACTGAAAATCTTTGTGGGATCGGCAATATTGTACCAAGGGTGTCTTTAGAGTATACCAAATCAGTATAGCCGTCCTTCTTCTGACACAGCAAGGCAATTTCAATTAATATTGAAACTAAGTATACGTATTAGACAATTTCTTTTTTATTGCTTATCAACATAGAACTACGCGCCGTTTAATATAAAATAAAAATCTGCCAAGTAATCAAAAAAGTATAGAGATTCTCTTCATTATTTGCTTTGGACTCGAAACGAAAATCGGGTAAGGGATCAATCTGATAAGTTGATTTCGAATTCTAATAATGAGAGTCTTTTTTTAACAAAGTTACATGACATAGTTCTTAGTTTTTTTGATTAGTTTACTCCAAGAGTTGCTCAAAAAATCTGTTAATTCGAAATCGCGGGATTTGTAGATGTCACAGACAATGAGTCGATTTCTTTTTCTACTCCTCTTCCTTTATCTTTCTTAGTTATATCTATAATGTAATGATGGAATGATTGAGGAATAAATGGGACTTATTCTTTCAATTGGTATTTGTTCTGATTTTTGCTCCTATCTTTCACAAAAAAATTTAAACTTAGGTAAGTGCTTTAAAAATATATGTATAAAAAAACATATTTGATTTAGCTCCTTCATGCCTACTCTAACTAGTTATTTTGGTTTTCTACTAGCAGCTTTAACTATAACCTCAGCTCTATTTATTGGTCTGAGCAAGATACGACTTATTTGAAATCAATTGAATCAACAATTCAGAATCATAAAAAGAAATCTTTCTGTAGGATTTCGTGTATTTGATTTTGGAAGTTCTTTTTTTTTAGCTCTTTATCGCCACATTTTTCCGCTTTCATTGATATTCATGGACAATTAGGATTAATATTTAGGGATAGATATTACCTCCCCCCTTTCCTGTCAAACAAATTGAAATGATTGAAGTACTTCTATTTGGAATCGTCTTAGGTTTGATTCCTATTACTTTGGCTGGGTTATTTGTAACTGCATATTTACAATACAGACGTGGTGATCAGTTGGACCTTTGATTAGTTAACAACTCTTTTTTGATTGACCTCCTTTAAGGCACAGGAGGTCAATTTGCGATTTTTCTTCAAAAGGGTGAAGTTATTTCACTCTAATTAGAACTAACCAGAAGGAAATCACGCCCTGTAGGATTTGAACCTACGACATCGGGTTTTGGAGACCCGCGTTCTACCGAACTGAACTAAGAGCGCTTTCTTATCACAGATAGTAAAGAAAAAGGGGGATTACTTTTGTAATCTACTCCTTCATGCATCTCACAATAGATAAGATATCTATTAAGAGTCTAATATTATATAGAATTATATAGAATACAATTCTGAATACTATTCTAAAAATGACAGATTAGGTATGTCCAATTTGAATCGATTTCAGCGATATCAATCAATTCGTTGTTACTTCTCAGAGGAAAAGTAATAGGTAGGGATGACAGGATTTGAACCCGTGACATTTTGTACCCAAAACAAACGCGCTACCAAGCTGCGCTACATCCCTTTTAATAGGTTTACAGTGTTATTGTAAATAACACTTTTCTTTTTTTCCACATCATTATCATTATTTTTCCTATTTAGCTACAGAACAGAATAGATCTTGCCGGGTTTTTTTCCTATTATATATGATATAATATAAAATTGTATATGATATAAAAGTCTTTGGATACATATACGCTGTAAAGTAAAAAAAGCTTTTAGGGAATGCTCAGTAGGAAAGATGCATCTTTTTTAACTGAAAATAAAGGTAGCAAATCTTCTCTACCGGATTGGTATACGTTGAAATTTTCCTTAGGAATTTCATGTACAAATACAAGTGGTTTTTTTGAAATACATACGCATCTGATCATCTATCATATATGTATATGTATTATTCTTATGTGTTACAATATAGAACTAAAAAAAAAAAAGAAGGAGGATTTTCAATGCGAGATCTAAAAACATATCTCTCCGTGGCACCGGTACTAAGTACTTTATGGTTCGGATCTTTAGCAGGTCTATTGATAGAAATCAATCGTTTTTTCCCGGATGCGTTAACATTCCCCTTTTTTTCATTCTAGTTATTTACATGGTAGGGGGGGTAACAACGATTAGAGATAGCATCCACTACCTGTGACTAATCCCCCGCCCTTTCTCCCTTTGACCTTCTATTCTAAAAGGGAGAAAGAAAATTGGATTCAACCTCAGCAAAGCTTGTGCTCAAGCTCGAATGGAAAATTCCAATTTTCTATTCAAAAATGAATAGAGGGAGAACGCAAATGAAAATATGGGTATAGGGCAAAAGTCTCATACACGAGATTGAAATGAAATACTTTACTGTGATTAGAAATAGATTTCGAAATCCGCGTATTACGTCTATTCTACTATAACAACTGAATTCTCTTTACTATTTATTTTTTGTGACTATTGCCTATTCCTCTATTTACTGCAACGAACTCTTTTAAATAAAGTGTATTTTGAGTTAGCAATTTCTATTTTTTTCTTTCTCTCCGCTTCAGGTCGAAAATAAAAGAGTTGCTTGAATAAAAAATGAACACAAAAGGGGGGTTCATGGCCAAGGGTAAAGATGTACGAGTAAGCGTTATTTTGGAATGTATTAGTTGTAAGAATGTTAATAAGGAATCAAGGGGTATTTCCCGGTATATTACTCAAAAGAATCGACACAACACACCCAGTCGGTTGGAATTGAGAAAATTCTGTCCCTATTGTTACAAGCATACAATTCATGGAGAGATAAAAAAATAGATCGAACCGAACGTCTGTTTATCGCCTTTTGAAGGTTGAAGGGAGAGTTCAAAATGTAATAAACAGACATAATATTCTATACAATAGTCTAATATATATCGAAGAATATTCTATTAGCAATTTTCTTTAAATAAAAAAGTAAAAAAGAATATAAAAAAAGGATTCCGAACTAGAAGCTATATAGAATTTCTAATAATCTAAGCGATAAGCGCATATCATATAAATCAATCAATATATAAATAAAGAGAACATATACAAATTCAAATTAAAGAAAAGAAAAAAACCAAATCCTATTTCGGTCCGATCTAAAAAAATGAATTAGAAATAGGATTTTCGGCAGAATATTTTTTATATAATAAGGAATAAATAAACTAAACAAACCATGGATAAATCCAAGCGATCTTTCCTTAAATCTAAGCGGTCTTTTCGTAGGCGCTTGCCCCCGCTTCAATCGGGGGACCGAATTGATTATAGAAACATGAGTTTAATTAGTCGATTTATTAGTGAACAGGGAAAAATATTATCTAGGCGCGTGAATAGATTGACTCTGAAACAACAACGATTAATTACTATTGCTATAAAACAAGCTCGTATTCTATCTTTGTTACCCTTTCTGAATAATGAGAAACAATTTGAAAAAGCCAAGTCGGCCATTAGAACTACGGGTTTTCGAGCTTTTCGAACAAAAAAACAATAGGTTTACTCTTTATTTTTCTTTTTTCAATTGATTTTTTGCTCGAAAAATTCGAAAATACGGATTTTTTTGTTGTCTCGTAAGAAAAATCGAGGAAGAAGCAATCTTTTTTTTATTGAATGTCTTTGTTCATTTTGACTACTTTATTGTAATTGTATTTTACATTTTATTTTATCGGACTCATTTTGATTCTATCTTCCCTTCCCGGAGTTCCTTCTCCGGGGGACTTTGTTTAAATCATTTCGTTTGCTTTTTTCCAATCTTCGATCTCATTGGAAATACTATAAAGACAATTCTTATTTAATATAGCTATTTGTGCAAGTATTTTGCGATTAAGAATCAACTGTCTCTTGTACAGATCATTTATAAATTTACTATAACTATAGTATACGCCCCTTTCTGTTTCGCGAATTGCTGCGTTTATCCGCGTAATCCACAACCGACGAAAATCTCTCTTTTTCTTATCTCTATCTCGATGAGCCGAAAACAAAGCTCTTATTTTCTGTTGAGTAATAATGCGAATAGTTTTTGAATGCGCCCCTCGAAAGCTTGATACAAATAAACGCATTTTTTTTCTACGTCTCCGAGCTATATACCCTCGTCTAACTCTGGTCATTGAATAAATGAAACTTTGTTAAATAACTAATTGATTTTCTTTCTCTTTGAGTTATTTTTTCTGTCCTCGCTGTTAATAACAAAACGAATTTTTCCAATGTATAAAAAGAATTCCAATGGCTTTTGCTACTATAACCTTCCCGACCACGATTTTTTATTTTTTTGCGGCATTTCGCCCCAACGCCGAATGAAATAAGAAATTGGATTGATACTCATTATCCCAAAGAAAAACGTAATCAATCTGGATAATCTAGATAAATAAAGAAATAGTGGATTCCTTCGTTTCTATGGTTACTTCTTAAACGGTGAGGTCCTCTCTATACACCGGAGCCCTTTACTTCGTTTAGTCAACGTTATTGGTAACTTGTACAATTAAAAATCTTCGGCTCTACCCATGAATTATCCAGTAATAGGTCTTTCACAACGAGATCCGCCTATACAGTAACGGTATTTCATTTTGAAGGTTTGCTGGATAGCTGACCCTGTTAGTCCGTTTTGCAAAAATGGGAGCATAATCTTTTTTTAAGAATACCTTCCCGCTTAATGTATAGCACTTGCTACCAATGGGAACTTGCTTCTCATCTTAAATTGAGCTGGTTGGGGTTACACCAAGAGAAACCATAAATTTAATACGCAATAGATGGATATGATAGATCTTTTTTTCGATAGTGACCGTAGTTCTTCCATTTTATCCTATTCGCGGGTAATGATCATTGATACTGGAAAATAGATTTCTTTTGTTCGCCCAGCCCATAATCTGAACGAGTCGCACATACACCCTAGTACATGTTCCTCGGCGCTGAGGACATCCCCGAAGAGCGGGGGATTTTGTGACGTTTTTGATTGGCTGTCTTGTGTTTCTAATAAGCTGTTTAATAGTTGGCATGCTGAATCATTTACATAAGGGACTGGTTTAGATCAATCCTAACCTAATGATTATGAATTTTTTCTAGTTATAAAGAATATTCCCTAGTCAAGTAAAAAGATCAAATATCAATTTGTGAATTTGCCTACTTCTACTCTTTCCATTTGTCTTTCTTTACTATTTCTACTCCTTCATTCGCTACAAGATCAATAATTCCGTGAGCTTGGGCTTCTCTTGCTGACATAAAAACATCCCTTTCCAGGTCTTCGGTTAGAACCCAAAAAGGTTGGCCTGTTCGTTGTGCATACACCTTTGTGAGGGTTTCTCGCAGAGTCAATAGTTCTTCCGCTTCCATCATACACTCTCCCGTCGATCCCTCATGAAAAGCACTAGCAGGTTGATGGATCATTACCCTGATGATATAACAAAAAGGGTTTCTTCTATCTCGCCTTGATGCGTCGAAGACAAAAGATAGCGAATAACACTAAACTTGAACAACCGTACGTGCATCTTTTGCGCATTGCATACGGCTCGACAATGAAATTTACTTTTCTCTTCCATCGAAGAAAAATAGAATCGATCAGATCCAGATCAGTAAATCGTTCAATTACCACCCTTCTTTTCGTGAGTTCAAAATACTACGATGGCTCCGTTGCTTTATAGATTCGTTTCGTTCATTTCGTCTGTAATTCAGCAATCCCAAAGTTTCTTTTTTATTTTAAATAAGGAAGTTTTTTTTTTCGTACTCTTTCAAACATAAATATTGTTAGGTTAGGATTAAGAGTCTTTTGGTATAAAAAAAGTTTGTGACGCTGAAATGGACTCCGGATAAATAAAAAATCGGGAATACCCTTTATCTCATACTCCTCTCTCGATACATAATCTAATGTTTTGAAAAAAAAACGAACAAAATTTTGCATATCGAATTCAAAGTGCCATGCTATTTTTACTCATAACATAATATATATTGATATTTTTTATGGTGAAGGCATAATCTTTTTTTCTCAAATAAAAACTCATTGGCGCCAAAGCCAAGCGTGAGGGAATGCAAAACGTTTGGTAATTTCTCCTCCGACCAGGATAAAAGATCCCATTGAAGCGGCTATTCCCATGCATATTGTATATACATCTGGTAGCACAAGTTGCATAGCATCAAAAATAGCTATTCCGGGTAATACCCATCCGCCAGGACAATTTATAAACAAATACAAATCCTGGGTCTGATCCTCTATACTGAGATATACGATAAGACCAACAAGGTAATTCGAGATCTCGGTCGTAATCTCTTGGGTTAAAAAAAGTAATCTTGCTCGATAAAGTCGGTTGATTAGGGTAAAATTTTATCCCTTAGGAACCGTACATGCACCTTTTGATGCATACGGTTCAAAAAAATGTGAAAAAGAAAAAATCAATGTGTAGATTACTGTCCTCTTCTTTTTGGATAGCAGTTTATAATGAGGGGGTTTGTCTTCTATTTTTCAAAAAATATGAGTTTTTCTTCCTCGTTTCCTTATGTCTACTATAGCTAACTAGAACCAACTATAAATGGATAACTATATAGAACAAAATGGAACAAAGGAATCAGAAACAGAAAAACAAAATGTAAAATTACATACACATACATATAATAGAAAGTCCAATTTTTGATTGAATATGCAATAATATGCAAATCAAATACAATCATAAAAAAAAGAGTTTAAAGAGATAGTATTTGTTATAGTAATAGTAAACTTTTCTAACTAACTGCTCGTTGATTTATTGTTTTATCGAGATTAACTGCAAACCACGATGTTATTTGCTTGTTCTTGAAGGGGCCTCTTCTCTTTCATTCTTTTAGGTTTATGCTCTACTCCGGGTAAAAATCTGCTCGATTTTGATTTGCACATATAGGGCAAATGCTTCTAATACCGCTTCTTTTTGTTTTGCTAAGATTTCCTTTTTTCATTCGGCTCATGCCTTTGCCAAAGAAATAGGATATTCAACATATTGAATTCATCTATTCTATTCGAGTAATTGCGGTTCAGATGCTTTATTCCTTTTATCATTTGAAAATAGAGGAATAAGGTTTCATACAATACAAGCATTAAGTATCGATATATTATCAATTGGGATTTGTTTAAACGGAGCCTGGATACTTCATGTCATTTTATTGGTTTAACCAAGGCAACCCTAAATTATTCTAATTGATACTATTAGTCTAAATCCCCCTACAAATGGATCTAGTTGAACTTCACGCTCCGAATTTTAGACGAGTAACTCAATCTTTCTTCGGCGAAGGGGGGATATCTTGATCGGAGAAGAGAACGGGGAAAGCCCATATGACCCACTATATCTGACAAGTCGCACTATACGTCAACCCAAGTTGCATCTTCGTCTCCCGGGATTCGAAAGGGTACTTTTGGAACACCAATAGGCATTAACTGAAAGAAAAAAAATTAAGTACTATATTTCACTTTGATATGGAAACGTAATAATCGGGTTAGTCTCTTCAGAATATCAACATCAACATATACGATAAAGGTTGATATTCTTTATCATATATTTCGTCTAGAATACATTAGAACAGGTCAGAAAAGGTGATAGAATAACTAAAGTCTAATTCTAGAGACTAGAGCCTTCCAACGATGAACAAATATGGCGACATTTGATCATATAAAAAGGTATCAACCCCCATTGCGTATTGATACTTATCGGGTATAGAATAGATCTGCTTCTCTTTGTTCCTACAAACATAATTGTTCTATTATTACCAATACCAATAGAATAGAACAAATATTAACCCTTGCTCCGAGATAATTCACTGAACAGAACAGGGGTCCGTTGATAGTCATAGTATTTTCCAATGCAATAAAGTTACATAGTATCTATTTTTATTTGATAAAGGGGTATTTCCATGGGTTTGCCTTGGTATCGTGTTCATACCGTTGTATTGAATGATCCTGGTCGGTTGATTTCTGTCCATATAATGCATACGGCTCTGGTTGCCGGTTGGGCTGGTTCGATGGCTCTATATGAATTAGCGGTTTTTGATCCCTCTGATCCCGTTCTTGATCCAATGTGGAGACAGGGTATGTTCGTTATACCCTTCATGACTCGTTTAGGAATAACAAATTCCTGGGGCGGTTGGAGTATTACAGGGGGGACAGTAACGGATCCCGGTATTTGGAGTTATGAGGGTGTGGCCGGGGCACATATTGTGTTTTCTGGCTTGTGCTTTTTGGCAGCTATTTGGCATTGGGTGTATTGGGATCTAGAAATTTTTTCTGATGAACGTACAGGAAAACCTTCATTAGATTTGCCTAAAATTTTTGGAATTCATTTATTTCTTTCCGGGGTGGCTTGTTTTGGTTTTGGCGCATTTCATGTAACCGGCTTGTATGGTCCTGGAATATGGGTGTCTGACCCTTATGGACTAACTGGAAAAGTCCAGCCAGTAAATCCCGCATGGGGCGTAGAAGGTTTTGATCCTTTTGTTCCAGGGGGAATAGCCTCTCATCATATTGCAGCAGGGACATTGGGCATATTGGCGGGTCTATTTCATCTTAGTGTCCGCCCGCCCCAACGTCTATACAAAGGATTACGTATGGGTAATATTGAAACCGTACTTTCCAGCAGTATCGCTGCTGTCTTTTTTGCAGCTTTTGTAGTCGCCGGAACTATGTGGTATGGTTCAGCAACTACTCCGATCGAATTATTTGGCCCCACTCGTTATCAATGGGATCAGGGATACTTTCAGCAAGAAATATATCGAAGAATTAGTGCCGGGCTGGCCGAAAATCAAAGTTTATCAGAAGCTTGGTCGAAAATTCCTGAGAAATTAGCCTTTTATGATTACATTGGCAATAATCCGGCAAAGGGGGGTTTATTCAGGGCAGGTTCCATGGACAATGGGGATGGAATAGCTGTTGGGTGGTTAGGACACCCAATATTTAGAGATAAAGAAGGGCGCGAGCTCTTTGTACGTCGTATGCCTACTTTTTTTGAAACATTTCCGGTCGTTTTGATAGACGGAGATGGAATTGTTCGAGCCGATGTTCCTTTTCGAAGAGCAGAATCGAAATATAGCGTAGAACAAGTAGGTGTAACTGTTGAGTTCTACGGCGGCGAACTCAATGGCGTCAGTTATAGCGATCCTGCTACTGTCAAAAAATATGCTAGACGTGCTCAATTGGGTGAAATTTTTGAATTAGATCGTGCTACTTTGAAATCAGACGGTGTTTTTCGTAGTAGTCCAAGGGGTTGGTTTACTTTTGGACATGCTTCTTTTGCGCTGCTCTTCTTCTTCGGACATATTTGGCATGGGGCTAGAACCTTGTTCAGAGATGTTTTTGCTGGTATTGATCCAGATTTAGATGCTCAAGTAGAATTTGGAACATTCCAAAAACTAGGAGATCCAACTACAAGAAGACAAGCAGTCTGATACAAAATTTCTTTCGTAGTTTGAGTCTCTCTTTTTGGAATTTGGTTTGACATTGGGGATCAGAGAAATCTTGATTGAATCATTACCCTTTCGTTGACTCTTTCTTTAGCAGGGAAATAATCCCCCATAAACAGGTATGGAAGTTATAATTGTAAACCACAATCGAATCTATGGAAGCATTGGTTTATACATTTCTATTAGTCTCGACGTTAGGGATCATTTTTTTCGCTATCTTTTTTCGAGAACCGCCTAAAATTACAACGAAGAAATGATTTTTCATTATCTCCGTTGAAGTAATGAGCCTCCCAGCATTCAATATTGGGAGGCTCATTACTTCAACTAGTCTCCGTGTTCCTCGAACGGATCTCTTAGTTGTTGAGAGGGTTGCCCAAAAGCGGTATATAAGGCGTACCCGGTAAAACTTACAAGTAAACCAGATATAAAGATGGCGACTAGGGTTGCTGTTTCCATTCTTATATGAATTCAAGACCGCAATGGATCTCTGATAAGATCCTTTATTTACAGGGGAATGGTATACAAAGTCAACAGATCTCAATAAATACAATCGGATTTATGGCTACACAAACCGTTGAGAGTAGTTCTAGATCTCGTCCAAGACAAACTACGGTAGGGGCTTTATTGAAACCGTTGAATTCGGAATATGGTAAAGTAGCTCCTGGCTGGGGAACGACTCCTTTGATGGGTATCGCAATGGCTTTATTTGCAGTATTCCTATCTATTATTTTGGAGATTTACAATTCTTCCGTTTTACTGGATGGAATTTCAATGAATTAAATCTACAAGAACTACTAAGTTCGAGTTTTTCAATACTAAAGTGAAATCTCAGGTTTATGACTTATAACCCCGTTGGCAGTTCAATCGCGGAATTTCTTTCTTTCTGTATTTCCGGAATATGAGTGTGTGACTTGTTAGAATGGATCCTATTGATAATACAGAGAATGAGTCTGTCATCTTATCTTGCTAGAGACGGTTCTACCTCGTCGGATACTCATCTGAGTATTTGGAGCACGAAATATTATGAAATAGATCCAGAATTGAACTATGATTCATATTTAAGATTCAGACCTTGTGACCGGATTCTAACTAAACATTTTTCAATGACTTTTATTAAAAGGTAAATTCTTTCGTATTTTGAGTCATTATACCTATTTAAGTGATGATCCGATAATTCTGACTCAGGGAATCTTTGGGCTTGGGGTTTTTATTGAATCATCGTGGTTCTCGTATGAATCTAGGGTTTCGATTAGTTTCTAGGGTCTTAACAAGATAAATTCCTATCAATGAGAAAAAACAACAGTCAAAGCCAGATTACACACAACAAAAAATCAAAGAAAAAATAGGGAAAGAGAAGATTCAAGAGGCCTGTAGTAACAATAAAAAGGGGTAGAGCCGACTTGAAATTTTGGCATTATCACCACAAAGAAAAACTTTCGTATTTTGAATGCTTCGTATCTTCACTTCTGAGAAGATGAAATCGGAAGAGTAAGATATTTTGATTACATATGCGTTGGGAGCAGTATTTGTGTGTTTTTGCTTGAGCTGTACGAGATAAAATTTTCATATACGGTTCTCAGAGGGGGAGTACCCCCGGGTTACCTATCTCAATAAAGTCTATGATTGGTTCGAAGAACGTCTCGAGATTCAGGCGATTGCAGATGATATAACTAGTAAATATGTTCCTCCTCATGTCAACATATTTTATTGCCTAGGCGGAATTACCCTTACTTGTTTTTTAGTACAAGTAGCTACGGGATTTGCTATGACTTTTTATTATCGTCCAACTGTTACTGAGGCGTTTGCTTCTGTTCAATACATAATGACTGAGGCGAATTTTGGTTGGTTAATCCGATCAGTTCATCGGTGGTCGGCAAGCATGATGGTTCTAATGATGATACTGCACGTATTTCGTGTGTATCTCACCGGTGGGTTTAAAAAACCTCGAGAATTAACTTGGGTTACAGGTGTAGTTCTGGGTGTATTGACCGCATCTTTTGGTGTAACTGGTTATTCCTTACCTTGGGACCAAATTGGTTATTGGGCGGTCAAAATTGTAACAGGCGTGCCTGAAGCTATTCCTATAATAGGATCGCCTTTGGTAGAGTTATTGCGCGGAAGTGCGAGTGTGGGACAATCCACTTTGACTCGTTTTTATAGTTTACACACTTTTGTATTGCCTCTTCTTACTGCTGTATTTATGTTAATGCATTTCCTTATGATACGTAAACAGGGTATTTCTGGTCCCTTATAGAGAAGATAGATTATAGATCTTTATAATCAATCATTTATCACTTCGGGAAGGAACAATAGTATTTCATTGCTACAAATGTGTCTTATTCAAATTAAAACGACTAAGACATGTTTTTTGACATTCTCTTTCCTTCAACCCCGCAATATTATTGTATTATGTTATTTAACATAACACGACTAGTTGAAGGAAATTCTCCTAAAGGAAAATGGATTATGGGAGTGTGTGACTTGAACTATTTATTAGGCCGTGCAGATATATTCCTCTTTCTGCCACATTGAAATTCACAAACAAATGTGTCTTTGTTCCAACCACCGTATAAGCTATATACAGACGATAGGCTGGTTCGTTTGAATAGAATTCTTTCTATGATCAGCCCCGAATCATGTCATGCATGAACAGGCTCCGTAAGATCCAGTCGAATCAATGATTTGGCAGAATCCAGATTCCATTTTATCTATTTCTTCATTTTTTTAATGGTTTGTTTTAATAGTATGGAAATGCATTCATTTCCTCTGCATCGACCCGATCTATGATACTACCGGAGTGAAACAAGGCATCTAAAGAAGACTACTAGAGGCTCTATTTTAGTTAGTAACAAGTAAACCCTTTGCTTTTTATGTAAATGTAAAAAGTCTCACAATTTTTTGAGAGAAACACCAATCGCAAAGTCTAAGAC